GATGGTTTTGTGTCTATTACCAGTTCTTCCTCCTGAGTTGAGACCAATCTATCATATAGATGAGGATAAACTAGTGACCTCGGATATTAATGAAATCTATAGAAGAATTATCTATCGGAATAATACTCTTACAGATCTATTAACAACAAGTATAGCTACACCAGAAGAATTAATAATATCTCAGGAAAAATTGCTACAAGAAGCCGTGGATGCACTTCTTGATAATGGAATCTGCGGACAACCAATGAGGGATGATCATAATAGAATTTACAAGTCGCTTTCAGATGTAATTGAAGGAAAAGAAGGAAGAGTTCGCGAGACTCTGCTTGGTAAACGAGTCGATTATTCAGGGCGGTCAGTGATTGTCGTGGGCCCTTCACTTTCATTACATCGATGTGGATTGCCTCGCGAAATTGCAATAGAACTTTTCCAGGCATTTGTAATTCGTGACCTAATTAGAAAACATATTGCTTCGAACATAGGGGTTGCTAAGAGTCAAATTCGGAAAAAAAAACCTATTGTATGGGAAATACTTCAGGAAATTCTGGATGACCATCCTGTATTGCTGAATAGAGCGCCTACTCTGCATAGATTAGGCATACAGGCATTCCTCCCCGTTTTAGTGGAAGGGCGTGCTATTTGTTTACATCCATTAGTTTGTAAGGGCTTTAATGCAGACTTTGACGGGGATCAAATGGCTGTTCATGTGCCTTTATCTTTAGAGGCTCAAGCAGAGGCACGTTTACTTATGTTTTCTCATATGAATCTTTTGTCTCCAACTATTGGAGATCCCATTTCTGCACCAACTCAAGATATGCTTAGTGGACTCTATGTCTTAACGAGTGGAAATCGTCGGGGTATTTGTGTAAATAGGTATAATCCATGTAATCGTAGAAACTATCAAAATGAAGATAATAACTATAAGTATACAAAAAAAGAACCCTTTTTTTGTAATGCCTATGATGCAATTGGAGCTTATCGGCAAAAACGAATAAATTTAGGTAGTCCTTTGTGGCTGCGGTGGCGACTAGATCAACGTGTTATTGCTGCAAGAGAAGCTCCTATCGAAATTCACTATGAATCTTTGGGGACCTATTATGAGATTTATGGACACTATCTAATAGTAAGAAGTATAAAAAAAGAAATTCTTTATATATATATTCGAACCACTCTTGGTCATATTTCTCTTTATCGAGAAATAGAAGAAGCCATACAGGGGTTTTGGCAGGGCTGTTATAATTCTATGCTACCAGCGGGAATTCGAGTCTCGCCGGGTTAACTAGGACTAGAATTGCGGAATTTCTACGTGAATCAAGATCTAGAAAAGGAAGTTTTCCAATCACTGACTCAAACCCATTGTCAAATTCTACTCAGCGCAACGCAATATGGAGGTACTGATGGCAGAACGGCCCACTCAGGTCTTTCACAATAAAGTGATAGACGGAACTGCCATGAAACGACTTATTAGTCGATTTATTGATCACTATGGAATAGGATATACATCACATATCCTGGATCAAGTAAAGACTCTGGGTTTCCGACAAGCTACCGCCGCATCCATTTCATTAGGAATTGATGATCTTTTAACAATACCTTCTAAAAGATGGCTCGTTCAAGACGCGGAACAACAAAGTGTTATTTTGGAAAAACACCATCATTATGGGAATGTACACGCGGTAGAAAAATTACGTCAATCGATCGAGATATGGTATGCCACAAGTGAATATTTGCGACAAGAAATGACTCCTAATTTTCGGATGACCGATCCTTTTAATCCAGTCCATATAATGTCTTTTTCGGGAGCCAGAGGAAATGCATCTCAGGTACATCAATTAGTAGGTATGAGAGGATTAATGTCGGATCCCCAAGGACAAATGATTGATTTACCCATTCAAAGCAATTTACGCGAAGGACTCTCTTTAACAGAATATATTATTTCTTGCTACGGAGCCCGTAAAGGAGTTGTGGATACCGCTATCCGAACATCAGATGCAGGATATCTCACGCGCAGACTTGTTGAAGTAGTGCAACACATTGTTGTACGTCGAACAGATTGTGGCACCGTTCGAGGTATTTCTGTAAGTCCTCGAAATGGAATGATGGCGGACAGGATTTTTATCCAAACATTAATTGGCCGTGTATTAGCAGATGATATATATATAGGTTCGCGATGCATTGCTACTAGAAATCAAGATATTGGGGTTGGACTTGTCAATAGATTCATAACTTTTAGAGCACAACCAATCTCTATTCGAACCCCCTTTACTTGTAGGAGTACATCTTGGATTTGTCAATTATGTTATGGCCGAAGTCCAGCTCATGACGACCTGGTCGAATTGGGAGAGGCTGTAGGTATTATTGCAGGTCAATCTATTGGAGAACCGGGCACTCAATTAACATTAAGAACTTTTCATACTGGCGGAGTATTCACAGGGGGTACTGCAGAACATGTGCGAGCCCCTTCTAATGGAAAAATAAAATTCAATGAGGATTTGGTTCATCCGACACGTACACGTCATGGACATCCTGCTTTTCTATGTTCTAGAGACTTGTATGTAACTATTGAAAGTGAAGATATTATACACAATGTGTGTATTCCGCCCAAAAGTTTTCTTTTAGTTCAAAACGATCAATATGTAGAATCAGAACAAGTCATTGCTGAGATTCGCGCGAGAACATCCACTTTGAATTTGAAAGAGAAGGTTCGAAAACATATTTATTCTGACTCAGAGGGCGAAATGCACTGGAATACCGATGTTTACCATGCACCTGAATTTACATATGGTAATATTCATCTCTTACCAAAAACAAGTCATTTATGGATATTATTAGGGGAGCCCTGGAGATCTAGTCTAGGCCCCTGTTCGATCCACAAGGATCAAGATCAAATGAACGCTTATTCTCTTTCTGTTAAGCGAAGATATATTTCTAACCCCTCAGTAACTAAAAATCAAGTGAGACACAAATTTTTTAGTTCGTATTTTTCTGGTAAAAATCAAAAAGGAGATAGGATTCCTGATTATTCAGAACTGAATCGAATGACATGTACTGGTCGTTGTAATCTCAGATATCCGGGAATTCTCGACGGGAATTCTGATTTATTGGCAAAGAGGCGAAGAAATAGAGTCATCATCCCACTCGACTCGATTCAAGAAGGCGAGAAGCAACTAATACCTTCTTCAGGTATCTCAATTGAAATCCCCAGAAATGGTATTCTCCGTAGAAATAGTATTCTTGCTTATTTCGATGATCCTCGATATATAAGAAAGAGCTCGGGACTTACTAAATATGAGACTAGAGAACTGAATTCAATCGTCAACGAAGAGGGTTTGATTGAGTATCGAGGGGTCAAGGTATTTTGGCCAAAATATCAAAAGGAAGTCAATCCTTTTTTTTTTATTCCCGTGGAAGTCCACATTTTGGACGAATCCTCTTCCATAATGGTACGGCACAATAGTATTATTGGGGTAGATACACAAATCACTTTAAATAGAAGAAGTCGGGTAGGCGGATTGGTCCGAGTGAAGAAAAAAGCAGAAAAAATCAAACTGATAATCTTTTCTGGAGATATCCATTTTCCTGGAAAGACAAATAAGGCATTCCGATTGATACCACCAGGAGGGGGAAAACAAAATTCCAAAGAATACAAAAAATTGAAAAATTGGCTCTACATCCAACGAATGAAACTTTCCAGGTATGAAAAAAAGTATTTTGTTTTGGTTCAACCCGTAGTCCCATATAAAAAAACGGATGGTATCAATTTAGGAAGACTTTTCCCGGCGGATCTCTTGCAGGAAAGTGATAATCTACAACTTCGAGTTGTCAATTATATCCTTTATTACGACCCAATTCTTGAAATTTGGGACACAAGTATTCAATTAGTTCGGACTTGTTTAATGTTGAATTGGGACCAAGACAAAAAGATCGAAAAGGCTTGTGCTTCCTTTGTTGAAATAAGGACAAATGGTTTGATTAGATATTTTCTAAGAATCGACTTAGCGAAGTCACCTATTTCATATACCGGAAAAAGGAATGATCCGCCGGGTTCAGGATTGATCTCTGAGAATGCATCAGATCGTGCTAATGTCAATCCGTTTTCTTCCATTTATTCCTATTCCAAGGCAACGATTCAAGAATCCCTTAATCCAAATCAAGGAACTCTTCATACATTGTTGAATCGAAATAAGGAATCTCAATCTTTGATCATTTTGTCATCATCCAATTGTTTTCGAATAGGCCCATTCAACGATGTAAAATCTCCCAATGTGATAAAAGAATCAATCAAAAAGGACCCCCTAATTCCAATTAGGAATTCGTTGGGCCCCTTAGGAACAGGCTTTCCAATTTATAATTTCGATTTATTTTCCCATTTAATAACCCATAATCAGATCTTGGTAACTAACTATTTGCAACTTGACAATTTAAAACAGATTTTTCAAATACTGAAATATTATTTACTGGATGAAAATGGTCAAATTTATAATCCCTATTCATGCAGTAACATAATTTTGAATCCATTCAAATTGAATTGGTATTTTCTCCATTACAATTGTTGTGAAGAGACATCTACAATCGTTAGTCTTGGGCAGTTTCTTTGTGAAAATGTATGTATAGCAAAAAAAGGACCGCATTTAAAATCAGGTCAAGTTATAATTCTTCAAGTTGACTCTGTGGTAATACGATCAGCTAAGCCTTATTTGGCTACTCCAGGAGCAACTGTTCATGGACATTATGGGGAAATCCTTTACGAAGGAGATACATTAGTTACATTTATATATGAAAAATCAAGATCTGGTGATATAACACAAGGTCTTCCAAAAGTGGAACAGGTGTTAGAAGTGCGTTCGATTGATTCAATATCGATGAATCTTGAAAAGAGGATTGAGGGTTGGAACAAATGTATAACAAGAATTCTTGGAATTCCTTGGGCATTCTTTATTGGTGCTGAGCTAACTATAGTGCAAAGTCGTATCTCTTTGGTTAATAAGGTCCAAAAGGTT